TATTGAAAATTTTGGATACGGATTAGTTGTGTATCAATTGCATTTTGTTATGCCATTAAGGAAACAAAATTGGAGATCCAAGAACTTTTCATGAATTAACAGTCAATAGTTAAAGTTAATGGGTCCAATTGAATTTGCATGGAATTTTTGCTTGTGTGACTCAAAATGAAAAAATGGTCTTTAATTTCAATATAAAAAAGGAGGGAAATTTTGATTTTTAGGCGTTGCGTGTTTTGATATTTGAGATACTATACAATACAATTAATAACAATTAATAGAAAGGATTCGTCTCCAATCAAAATCAAAAAGGAAGGATTTTTTTTTGTTTAGGTTTATTGGTAAAGGAATAAGAAAAACGGGATTCAAGATGCAAATCCAATCAAAAAACGGGGGGGAATATTTCATCTATTTTTCTCATTTTGGCGGCATGGCCGAGTGGTAAGGCGGGGGACTGCAAATCCTTTTTCCCCAGTTCAAATCCGGGTGCCGCCTGATCAATAAAAAATTATAAATACCTTTGCGTGCTGATAGAATAGAATTCGCCGATCCTTGCCTAGCATAAGCAGAGGAAAAAGACTCGAACTTCAGATACTTGCTTGATTTTTAAAAGCTGGAGGTTAAAAGAATGTCAATCCTTGCGCCTGGAGTTCCGGGGAGTATTTTAGTATAGGAAGGAAGGGCTAGGCTATCAAGACTTCCAGTACTAATGTACTGTCTAATGACCTAATGATGGATTCTTGAATTATATAGTTGAGTGGGAAATTGGTAGTTGTGCAAGATTCCTTGTATACAGACTCGCGAGAATTTATGAGTGCTCAGACATTCAATCAATATTGGATTGTATGAGTAATTGGCTTTTTTTGTTGAAAAAGAAAAACTTCGTTATTTTCGGTAACACCCGGGCAAGAATGTAATAGAAGGTCCCCCGAGTGTTTTTGTGAAATACTCGGGAAGACGCAAGGATTAGATCAAACAGTAGGTAGAGGTATGTGATAGATAGTGATCTATCTTGATTGTATATTGTTATGCTTTTTTATTATGAAGGGTAACAAAAGAAACGATAGGTCTTACTATTCCTACAAGTTCCATTAATAGAATTTTCTTGATAATTACAAGAAAGTAGCTGTGTATCTTGCTTGTACTTAATGTTTCTAAATAATCATATATGAACTTGTTATGGGCGGGGTTACTGGATTGGTTTATCATCAGCCTTCGTTCAGAATTCCCTTTTGACTCTGTGCCATTGATTGCATTATTATTAGTAATCAATAATGGAAGAGTTTCTTCATATTCATAGAGATAGGGGACATAATTCACATGGATATAGTAAGTCTTGCTTGGGCTGCTTTAATGGTAGTCTTTACATTTTCCCTTTCACTCGTAGTATGGGGAAGAAGTGGACTCTAGGGTCATTACTAATTAAATTGAGTTGAATAATCAAACTGTATTGTATCAATAGTTTCATAGATCGTTCTGCAAAGCGTTTTTAAAGAAAAATATCTTCATTTCAAAATTATACTGGAATCCTTAATGGAATAGATGAAGAATAACCTTTCAATCAAACAAATATTTCAATGATTCCCATGCTCGTATTTTGAAAGTAAAAGGAATACACATGATATGAAATTGTTGACCTAAATAAAATATTTTGATAAACTCGCTTTTAACAGAATTATATATGGATATTACAATGAGGAGCAACCAACCCCCTTTTTTATTTGTTTCTCGCCTTACTGTTCAAAGAGAAAGTCTATCTGTTATTATGTAGATACGTACTTTATACCATACAGAGAGAAACGTTGGGTGATTCACATATTATAGTATATTGTGCATTTACCTTGGATTTAGACTCCTAGAAATATTATTTCTTATAGACTAGACTCACACTCACTTAATATCATTATCACGGTTTACGCGTTAAAAATAGGCGGTATCTACTACTTACAAATAGGAAGAATTCCTTGAATCATCTGTCAACGGCTAAATCAATTACTCCTTGTCGGAATACTAAAAAAAGGATGACTAGGGTTCTTTTATATAATCTATTCTATGCCCATACCATATATTCTTACATTGATTTGATTGTTTCGACGGATCCCAGAGGATCCATATTGGATATAAATTAACTAATAAAATAATAAAACTAGTAATTAGAACCGTAAGACATAAGAGTCAAAGTGGGCATTCGGTTATATTGATCAAAATTGGTACAAATCAAATGGATGTAGCAAAGAACTCGAATTGGGATATTTTTATTTATATGTATATTTTTATTTATATGTATATACATACATATTTCTATATTTTATATATAATATTTATATCAATAAATTACGGGGTGATTAAGCCTATACTATAATATTATATAAATATATAATAAGAAATTCCCAGATAAATATATCTTTATAATTATAATATACAGCCCGACTTTCGAATTTTATATTTATATAATAATCGATAGTGTGGTAGAAAGGTTCCTATATTTCTTTCTACCACACTATCAGATCTCATATACTGCTGATTTTAATCCGCTCATTTCATTTAAGACGCCGAATTTGAATCCCTTTCATTTCTTCCATTATTGAATTGATAAGAACTAAGAAATCAAGTTTGATTCAAATTAATCATTTTGACTGACCGTTTTTACGTAAATAATAAGTAAAAAAGCAGTAGGAACTAGAATGAACAGCGCAGTAGCAATAAATGCGAGAATATTTACTTCCATAATTTCATCGTTTTTTACTTCATAATAACTCGGGATCTAATCCCATAAAACATAGAGATTCTAAATCTTTCTCCTGTAAATTCAATGGGGGGAATACATCCCGATGATATTGAATCGGATCAATATCATGAATAACAATATATGAGCTATCAAATCTATTCGTCGTTGAGAATGGAATAGTATAACATAGGAAGATCTTTTATCCATACGGAATAAAAAAAGAATCATAATCAAAAATGGAATTCCTGATCAAATCAAGAATCCCGTTGAATTTATCATTATTCATTCTTTCTATAACCTACCGTCTTCTTTATATAATCCTATAAATAAATAATATAAAATAATGAGGTATTATCTGACCCATCTTCCACTTCCATTGGTCACAAACCCCATCAATAGTAGAAGTTCAATGGAAAAAAGAAGAAGAAATAATATTTCGAAAACTCAAATTCACTTTTTTGAGTTGGTTCTTTCTTCGATAAAGACCTTCCCCCTCAATTCAATGGGAATAAAAAAAGATTATGCATTCCCTCACTAAGAAAAGAAACGGGGGTGGATCCTTTCTTTGTTTGATCTTTCTTTTCTTATTATTAATAGAAAATTGGATTGGTAATGGGACACATATATAAATAGAAAAAGTAAAGCGTGCAGTTTGAATGATATAAATTGATTGTTCAGGTTATAGAAAATCGGAGTTAGAAGAGGGGGGTAGCTTTAATTTGAAAAGTATTTTATCGAGGTAACTATGTTAAAGTGAAAATGAAAATTAACTTCATTTTGCAATAAACGAATGAAAATTTGTGTATGTGCTCTGGTGAAAACATATGGGTATTCAACCCCCGTCCGCGGATCGGGAGCAATCAAAAAATTAGACAAGTACGGGATCTGTTGGAATCGTGCTACCAACAATTGTAACAATCCACATATGTCTATCCCCCACCAATCGGTCGGTATTAATTGAAATAATTGAAATTGCCGTATTTTCTCAATTCAATAAAATAATAAATTCGAAACGAAAAAAAAAAAAAAGAAGAAATAAGGACCCCCTCTGGGAATTAGATCCCCCCTTCGTCCCGCCACATAACAAAAAAGCAAGAGATGGGTTGATGGAATCAAGAGATTAATTGAGGGAATCATCGGATACTAGGTCGGGACTGACGGGGCTCGAACCCGCAGCTTCCGCCTTGACAGGGCGGTGCTCTGACCAATTGAACTACAATCCCAGAGAAATAAGGTATACAGCATACAATACATATTCTTAATGATTTGATTAAAACGATTTCGTATTGTAACAGAGAAAAAACGGAGAAAGGGGTGATATATTAATATCCGCATGGATATGGACTTTAGTGAGAACGATACGGATTACTAGTAATCTTATTGTCAAATCGTGTTAAATTAAATCGATTGAATTGATAAGAAATCTTTTAATGATAATGAAAAATAAAAATATATATTTTTATTCTTTTCTTTCACCCCTTCCCTATATTTAGGGATCATGATATGAATCTAGATCATTAAAAAATGAAGAATATACGGGAACAAAAAGGATATAACAATGTATGTATTCTTTTCTTTATCCCCCAGGCGTTTCCGGAGGAAATCTTATCTCATGATGGATCGGCGAATTCTTGGGCCGAGCTGGATTTGAACCAGCGTAGACATATTGCCAACGAATTTACAGTCCGTCCCCATTAACCACTCGGGCATCGACCCAGGAAGAATCAATTCTAGACTTATTGATAATACATGATCAATCTCCTTTCGTAGTACCCTACCCCCAGGGGAAGTCGAATCCCCGCTGCCTCCTTGAAAGAGAGATGTCCTAAACCACTAGACGATGGGGGCATATCCGCCCAATCGACATCATACTATACTCATAGTATGAATAGTTTTTTGTAATTGTCAATATAATGGAATGGTGTGACTAAATCCGAATAAGTTTTCCACCTTTCATGAACCGTTCAAAATTTTTATATTTATCATATCTTCATTAGAATATGATATATCCATATCATTTCCATATTTATTTATTTATTCATTATATAATATATCATTATATTTTCTATATATATAGAAAATAAACATTACTTCTCTATATGAAATGAATTAATGTTCTAATGTGTTATAATATAATGAAGTATAGGATCCCCAACGATTTGTCCGAAAGAAAAGGTGAAACTACATTCTTCAACTTTCACCCATCAATTTGCGTATTGTTAAGATGAGATATGCCTATATCACAGCTAGGAAATTACGAAATGATAGAAAGTTT